ACTTTGGCGGGATTATTCGTCACTGCGTATTTACAATACAGACGCAGTGATCAGTTGGACCTTTGATTAAGTAACATTAACATCTCATTTTTTGATTGACCTACTGCAGAAGAACAGAATCGCGCTCTGTAGGATTTGAACCCACGACATCGGGTTTTGGAGACCCACGTTCTACCGAACTGAACTAAGAGCGCTTTCTTATCGCCAGGGATAAGACCACAAAGAAAAGGATTTTTTTTGTACCCCCCAGACCGTGTATATATATACATATAATATCATAAATGGAAAGATTTCGTTTGTCCAAATTTAATCGATCTCAACGGACCTTTCGTTACTGCCCATAGGAGAAAGAATAGGTAGGGATGACAGGATTCGAACCCGTGACATTTTGTACCCAAAACAAACGCGCTACCAAGCTGCGCTACATCCCTTTCAATTGGTATACAGTGTCATTGTATAAAATCTCTGTCTTGTTTTCCACATCATTATTTCCTCATTGAGATACAATCTATCTTGCCATTTCTTCTTTTTGGTCTCATAGAACACGTAGAACCTATCAAATTTTATAAATAGAAAGAATTATATGCATATTAATACTAATTAATACTAAAAGAATTCGATTCTATAAATAGATAGGAAACTTCACGTATAAATAAATGAATACTTATCAGTAATACAATACTCAGCCCTTTTTCCGTTTTAAGGAAAGGGAAATCTGAGTGTTATTGACATTGACCAGGTCGTGGTATATTTCCGTTTTTGTTAGGGATTCCGCGTACAACTAAAATACAGGCGATCCTTAACGACCTATGCATCTGATCATATATGTATTCCAATAAAGAAGGAGAATTTTCAATGCGCGATCTAAAAACATATCTCTCCGCGGCTCCTGTGATAAGTACTCTATGGTTCGGTTCTTTAGCAGGTCTATTGATAGAGATCAATCGTTTCTTCCCGGATGCGTTGACATTCCCCTTTTTTCATTCTAGTTATTGACATGGGAAGGGATGAAGAAGATTCGCGATACAATAAATTCTCTGGGACTAATACCTTTTCCTCTCTCTCTTGCTTTGTTTTCTTATTTTTCCATTTTTGAGGATAAAGAAAGGAGGACAGAAAAAGAATCAAAGTGGATTTAGGCGAAACTTGCGATTAGGCTCGAATTCATAGAGGGAGTACGGAAATTAAAAGACTGGGTCTAGGGTAACAAAATCATACAAGATATTTGAATGAAATACTCTATTGGGATTCGAAATAATTGAGAGTTAAAAATCATTGTATTACTTGTGAATATTACGCTATTGATTGCAACGAAATCGTTTCGAATCGGATTTCGGGTTAGCCACTTCTATTTTTTCCTTTTTTTTCTTCGTTTCGGATTGAAAATAGAAGAGTTGAGTGAATCAAAAATGCAAAGGAGGTTCATGGCCAAGGGTAAAGATGTCAGAGTCAGAGTTATTTTGGAATGTACTAGTTGTGTGCGAAACAATGTTACTAAGGAATCGCCGGGCATTTCTAGATATATTACTCAAAAGAATCGACACAAGACACCTAGTCGATTGGAATTGAGAAAATTCTGCCCCTATTGTTACAAGCATACAATTCATGGGGAAATAAAGAAATAGATTGAACAGAACTGCCACCTTTTCCAGTAACAAGAACAAATTACATAGAATATATATAAACAAATCAAATCCTATTTCGGTCGTATCCCAAATTCGAATTCAGAAATAGGATTTTAGAGATAAGGACTAAATACCATGGATAAACCTGAGGATAAATCTGAGCAATTCGTTCTGCGTAGGCCAACCTATCCGCCGGAATTTCCGAAATCCGTTGAGATATCTAAGCAAAAATGGGTGAAATTCAAGAAAAAGAAATCCCTCCAAAAATTGAAATCCAAGAAATCTTTTCGTAAGCGTGTGTCCCGAATTAAACCGGGGGATCGAATTGAGTATAGAAACCTGAGTTTAATTAGTCGATTTATTAGTGACGAGGGAAAAATCTTATCTAGACGAGTGAATCGATTGACTTTGAAACAACAACGATTAATTACGCTTGCTATAAAACAAGCTCGTTTTTTATCTTTGTTACCTTTTCTTCATCCTAAGAAAAAAGATCCTAAGAAAAAAGATCCTAAGAAAAAAGATCCTAAGAAAAAAGAGAAACCATTTGAAAGAACAAGACCCAAGTCAACCCCTAGGGCTAAAAATCAAAAAGGTCTAATAACGAATAAAAATAAAAAGGGCCCTTTAAATATGAAATAAAAAAAAAAAAATAGGCCTACGGCCACAAGGGAATAAAAGGAATCAAAATTCCAATCTTTAACCCAACTAGGATAGAGTGGATGTTTTGTTCGAAAAATGAGAGAACCCAAGGATTCTCATGTTGGAAGAAACCAAAAAGAATCCGAATCGGGGAAGGCAAAGAAGAAATATTTCATTTTTTTTTGAGTGAATCTTGCTCGTTTATTTTAATTACCTTATCCTATTCATTTCTACTCCACCTTCCCGGAGTTGCTTCTCCGGGGAACTTCGTTTAAACCTTTCCCTGCAAAATGAACCCTGCGAAATTCATGATCTCATTGGAAATTGGAAATCATGGAAAGACAATTTATCTCATTGGAAATCATGGAAAGACAATTTCGATTTGATATAGCGATTTGCGCTAGTATTTTTCGATTAAGAAGCAAGTGCTTCTTGTGGAGATTGTGTATAAATACACTATAACTATCGAATACCTTAATCTCACGAATTACTGCATTTATACGAGTGATCCACAAACGGCGAAAATCTCTCTTTTTCCTGCTTCTATCCCGATGAGCAGAACCCAAAGCTCTCGTTTTCTGTTGAGTCATAGTTCGAGTAAGTCTTGAATGAGCCCCTCGAAAAGTTGATGAAAATAGACGCATTTTTGTTCTACGTCTCCGAGCTATATATCCTCGTCTAATTCTGGTCATTGAATCTACTGAAACTTTGATGAATAACTAATTGCTTTCTTTTCTTTCAGCCATTCTTTTCTCCCCTCCCGGTCTATTAATAACAAAACGGATTCTTCCGATGTATAAAAAAAAAATTCCAATGGCTTTTGCTACGATGACCTTCCCAACCACGATTTTTTCCAGGCATTTCACCTCGAAATCAAAAATTAGATTGATCAAAAAACGAGTCAAAGTCAATTTTTGTAAGAAATATAAATGAATCAAAAATAGTGGGTTCCATCGTTTCCATGGTTACTTTTTAAACGGTGAGGTCCTTTCTATACACCGGAGCCCCTTCCTTATTTAGTAACTTGTATAGTTCACACTCTTTGGCTCTACCCATGAATTCTCCAGTAATAGGTCTTTTCACAATAAGATCTACCTATACAGTAACGGCATTTAATTAGGAAGGTTGGTTAGGTAGCTGACCCTGTGAGTCCGTTCTTGCAAGAGTAGGAGCAGCTTTTTTATGCTTCTTAAATACGATTTCCCCCGCTTAATGGAGAACCATTTGCTACCAATGGGGAATTGCTTCTCATCTCCAATTGAGGTGATCGGATTTATACCAATGGAAACCATAAATTTTATACACAATAAAGGTCTTTTTTTTTAGACAGTGAATGGAGTTCTTCCACTCTATCTTATTCATTGGTTTTATCCTATTCATTGGTACTGATCTTTGATACTGTAAAAATTGTTTCCTTTCTTTTGGTTCAGTTCATGATCTGAACGAGTCGCACATACACCCTAGTACATGTTCCTCGACGCTGAGGACATCCCCGAAGAGCGCGGGCTTTTTTGACATTTCTGATTGGCTGTCTTGTGTTTCTAATAAGTTGTTTAATAGTTGGCATGCTGAATTCTATACAGAATGGGCTGGTTTAGATCGATCCTAACCGGATGATTCTAAAATAATGATATAACATCCGTCGGTTTTCCTTTATTTTATTTCGCACGATTTCGCGAAGTAAAAGAGGTAAGGTAACGGGGGGTTATAAGAAGCAACCATACATGTACAGGCATCGTTTGCCCATTGCATACGATTGCTTCCAGCCATTTTTTCTTTCTTTTGAACCTTTACCTAGACCTAAGGTAAATACCAAAAAATTCCAGAAAATCTGGCTGGTTGGCTTTTTCATACGCCTGAATTCCTATTCAATCAACAATTCCATGACATTTGGCTTCTTCTGGTGACATGAAAGAATCCTTCTGCATGTCCTTAGATAGAATCTGCCAGGGTTGTCCTGTTCTATAAACCTTTACCTAGAAATCCTTTTTTCCAATCGTTTATTTTTTCCACTCGTTTATTTGTTACTCTTAAATTCAACCCGCTTTTTAGTTAATATAGATAGAATAAAATTGAATATTCCAATCGTTTATTCGTTACTATTCAATCCGCCTGGTTAGTATTAAAGTGTGTTTGTAGGTATCGTAGGCGAGCAATGCTAATACTTTCCGCACTTTTAGGGAAAAAAAAGGAGGCGGGGGGCACAATTACTACTTTATCAACAATTCCATGTTTTTGGGCTTCGTCTGGTGACAGGAAAGTATCGCCGGTTTTCTTCAGGTCTTTCAATATACGCCTCCTGCTGCGTCCTGTTGTTAGTGAAAAAACGGATACGAGCCTCTTGTAGACACGTCGAAATTCATCCGCATCTTCATACAACTCCCCTATTCCGTGCCCAAGATAAGTACTAACAGGTTCGTGTATCATTAACCTAATGATATAAATGAAGGATTCCTCTATTTCTATTTCGCACGATTTGGCGAAGTAAAGAGGTAACGGATAGATTCTAAGAACAAAACAAAAAGAGAGAGTGGAACAACCGTACAGGCATCGTTTGTGCATTGCATACGGCTCTACGATGGAATTCGGTTTTTTTTCATTTCACTTCTAGTGAATAAAGAAAGATAAAAATAGGATTTCTAAGACCCGCGGATTGTTCAATGATCTAGTTACCATCCTTCCCTTCGAGATAATTTCCAAATAGTAATAATGAATACGAGGATAGTACTATGATGGTTCCGGTGCTTTATCTATTTTTCTCGTTTGCGATTCGACAATCCCAAAGTTTTTTTTCATTTTCAAAATCTCTCATACACTAATATAGTGGAAAGAAACTTAGGGTATGAAAACCTAAAAGTTTGTGACGCGGAAATGTATCCCCGATGGATAAGATCCAATCTGAAATGCTTTTTGTTTCATACCACTCTCTCGATACGGAATCTCATCGTATGAAAAAACAATAATTGCGCCTTGCAAAATCGAAGTGCCATGCTATTATTACTTAGTATTTGATTCATATTCTATATAGCGAAGGCATAATCTTCTTTTTTCTCTCAAATAAGAAATCAAAATGCATTGGCACGACCTGAACTGTGAGGTAATGCTAGACGGTGGCTAAGTACTCCTCCGCTCACGATCAGGGATCCCATTGAAAAGGCATGCGCCACGCATATTGTACGGACCTCGGGTGACACCATGTTCATCATATCAAAGAGACTGAGTCCGGCCTTTAACGATCCGCCTATACAGTTTACTAATATAAAAAACTTATGCTTCGGCTTTTCTAGACTGAGAGTTACCAGGAGACTTTTCAGGTTATTTCCCATCTCGGCATCAAGCTTTTGGCATAAAAGAAGGGTTCTTGTTCGATGAAGTCGATTGATTAGGACAAAATTTCCTTCCTTTCCTTAAGGAAACCCTACGCGCATGTTTTTGGTGCATACGATTCACCAAATTGCAATGTGGAAATTCCAACCCTTTTCATTGTTTCATAGCAGGATTTTTCTAACTCCTAACGAGCGTACTTTTTTTCTTCCATTTTTCAAGAACGATAAGTTTTCGCGCACTTCCCCCCAAAAAAGAAGTCATGAAACTTGAAACATGTCAAATTTACTTTGCATTGAGGTTTTGTTTTATTTCATCGAACTCCAATTTTCAATTATTGGTGTCATTTTCTTGTTCCTATAATGGGCTTCTTCTGTTCTTTTAGGTTTAGGATCTACTCCGGGTAAAGATTGACCTACCAAACCTCAATTGGGATAGATATCTAGGATCTATCTATTTGGAGGTTTGAAATCGCTTTTATTTTTACGGTCGAATCAATAGGAATCTTTTATGTTATGATACAAAGGGGAATTTTACATATTCCTATTTGACCAACTTGGGTATTTTATGAGCGGAGCCTGGATCCTTCATTTTAGTGGTCTAACCAAACCAACCATAAACTATTCCATTTGAAAATAGAATTGACAATAGAAATAGGAATCTCCCAGTTGAAATTATTGGCTTTGAGTTCAAACTTTCAATTCTTGATCAGTTACTTAACCCTTTTTGGGAGAAAGAGAGAATATCTTGATGGGGGAAGAGCATGGGGAAATCCCATAGGACCCATTATGGCTGCCAAGTCGCACTAGACGTCCCCCCATGTTCCCGCTTTTTCTTCTTCTTTTTCTTCTTTTTTTTCTTCTTCTTTTTTTTCTTCTTCGTCTTCAGGAAGAATCTCAAGGGATTTTGGAACACCAACGGGCATTAGACGAAGCTCGAGAGCTCGTCTCTTAACTTTTATACGAAAGCGTAGTCAAAACGCCTTTTATTTTATTGGTGTCAGCCTATTGGCTCGGATTTTCCTTTTTTCCATAGATTGAAAAGGTCATAGAATAAGACCGAGCAGTAGCCCATAGAAAATAGAACCAGACCAATGCTGCATTGCGGATTGATACTTATCGGGTATAGAATAGATCTGTTTCTATTTGTTCCTACAAACAGAATTGGTCCGTTCGTTATTCCCAAGGGAATGGACTCAATATTTACCCCTGCTCCGAGATAATCCATTGAAAGGGGGAATTCCCTAGCTCCCAATGCGAGAAAGTTACATAGTGTTTATTTTTCTTTGAGAAAGAGGTCTTTCCATGGGTTTGCCTTGGTATCGTGTTCATACTGTCGTATTGAATGATCCCGGTCGGTTGCTTTCTGTCCATATAATGCATACTGCTCTAGTTTCGGGTTGGGCCGGGTCTATGGCCTTATACGAATTAGCAGTTTTTGATCCCTCTGATCCCGTTCTTGATCCGATGTGGAGACAGGGTATGTTCGTTATACCATTCATGACTCGTTTAGGAATAACCAATTCGTGGGGGGGTTGGAGTATCGCAGGAGGCACTATAACGAATCCGGGTATTTGGAGTTACGAAGGTGTGGCCGGCGCACATATTGTATTTTCTGGCTTGTGCTTCTTGGCCGCTATCTGGCATTGGGTGTATTGGGATCTAGAAATATTCTGTGATGAGCGTACAGGAAAACCTTCTTTAGATTTGCCCAAGATCTTTGGAATTCATTTATTTCTCTCAGGGCTAGCTTGCTTTGGATTTGGCGCATTTCATGTAACAGGTTTGTATGGGCCTGGAATATGGGTGTCCGATCCGTATGGACTCACGGGAAAAGTACAATCTGTAAATCCTGCGTGGGGTGTCGAAGGTTTTGATCCTTTTGTTCCAGGAGGAATAGCCTCTCATCATATTGCTGCAGGGACATTAGGTATATTGGCGGGCCTATTCCATCTTAGTGTCCGTCCGCCCCAACGTTTATACAAAGGATTACGTATGGGTAATATTGAAACTGTACTTTCCAGTAGTATCGCTGCTGTCTTTTTTGCAGCTTTTGTTGTTGCTGGAACTATGTGGTATGGTTCCGCAACGACCCCGATCGAATTATTTGGTCCCACCCGGTATCAATGGGATCAAGGATACTTCCAGCAAGAAATATATCGAAGAGTTGGCGCTAGCCTAGCCGAAAATCAGAATTTCTCAGAAGCTTGGTCTAAAATTCCAGAAAAATTAGCTTTTTATGATTACATCGGAAATAATCCAGCTAAAGGGGGATTATTCAGAGCGGGCTCAATGGACAATGGGGATGGAATAGCGGTTGGATGGTTAGGACATCCTATCTTTAGAGAGAAAGAAGGCAGCGAGCTTTTTGTACGCCGTATGCCTACTTTTTTTGAAACATTTCCGGTCGTTTTGGTAGACGGAGACGGAATTGTGCGAGCCGACGTTCCTTTTCGAAGGGCAGAGTCGAAGTATAGTGTCGAACAAGTCGGTGTAACTGTTGAGTTCTTTGGTGGTGAACTCAATGGAGTCAGTTATAGCGATCCTGCTACTGTGAAAAAATACGCTAGACGCGCTCAATTGGGTGAAATTTTTGAATTAGATCGTGCTACTTTGAAATCAGATGGTGTTTTTCGTAGCAGCCCCAGGGGTTGGTTTACTTTTGGCCATGCTTCATTTGCTTTGCTTTTCTTTTTCGGGCACATTTGGCACGGTGCGAGAACTTTGTTCAGAGATGTTTTTGCCGGCATTGACCCAGATTTGGATGCTCAAGTGGAATTTGGAGCATTCCAAAAACTTGGAGATCCAACTACAAGGAAACAGGTAGTTTGATACAACATTGCTTTGATTTTTTTCTCCTTTATTTGATTTGTTTGAGTTAACACAGGGTAGCAGAGAAACCGTGATTTTTTGATCACCGACTTTTGACTCTTGCCCTTTCTTTATCTGGGATATGATCCCACCAAATGAACAGATGTGGAAGCTATAATTGTAAACCACGATCGAATCTATGGAAGCATTGGTTTATACATTCCTCTTAGTCTCTACTCTAGGGATTATTTTTTTCGCTATCTTTTTTCGAGAACCACCGAGGGTTCCAATTAAAAATAAAAAGGTGAAATGATTGTGCCTTATTCTCATTCCCAATTGAAGTAATGAGACTCCCCGATAGGGGAGTCTCATTACTTCAACTAGTCTCCGTGTTCCTCGAATGGGTCTCTTAGTTGTTGAGAGGGTTGCCCAAAGGCGGTATATAAGGCGTACCCGGTAAAACTTACAAGTGAGCCAGAAAGAAAGATGGTGACTAGGGTTGCTGTTTCCATTATTAGAAAATTTCAAGACTAGAATGGATCTATAATAAGATCGTTTATTTACACCGGAAGGGTATACAAAGTCAACTGATCTCAACAAAAAAAAGTATTTATGGCGACACAAACCGTTGAGGGTAGTTCTAGATCTGGTCCAAGACGAACAACAGTAGGGGCTTTATTGAAACCGTTGAATTCGGAATATGGGAAAGTGGCTCCAGGATGGGGAACCACTCCTTTGATGGGTGTCGCAATGGCTTTATTTGCAGTCTTTCTATCTATTCTCTTGGAGATTTATAATTCTTCTGTTTTACTGGACGGAATCTCAATGAATTAGATCCATACCATAAGAACCAAGAAGTCTTAACTTTTTTTTTCAACCCAAAATAATTCACTTAGGCCCCTTTTTTGTAGGGGCCTCAAGTCTCAAATCTGTAATCCTACCCTAGAATCAAGGAAACAACCCTCATCTATTCTGTATACATTTTCGAAATATATAGAGATAGAAGGACACTTTTGCTAGAGAGAATAGAGAATCCTAGGAGGCGTGAAGCTCTCTTTGCTCGCTTTCCCGCCGTACCTGTCGGATAGCTTCGAGGCGAGACAACGCTGTCTCCTGACTCGTATCGAGATCCAAACAAAGCCTCCGCACCTCCTGGCGAAGGGAATTTAGTGACTCCTTGGGCCCTTATTGCAAAGAAGATTCTTCTTTGTCAGATCCTTCCCTTCCTCCATAGAAGAATGGTCAGCCTCGTATCCTTCCTCCATAGAAGAATCCTCTAGATCGATAATTTGAACTGTAGCCCCGCCAGTCGGGAAAGACCTGGTAGGTATAGTCCTACTATAAGTGAGGGTTCCTATAACCGCAGTCAGGAGAGCAGCTTTTAGAAGGTTTCTTAGTGACCTAAGAAATTTGTTAATCATTCATGAGTTAAGTGATTGGATTGTCTCTTCACTTTTATGCGAAAGTGTAGGAAAGGAAAGTTTATTAATATTAAGAGGCTATTATATTAAAAACTTCTTTTTTTTAAGAATATTCTCTATTAATATTCCATGTTTCTATTTTATTATGAATTTTAATATTCAGATATATATATTGTGGTAGGGTAGTTCGACCGTGGAATTCCTTTGTTTCGGTATTTCCGGAATATGAGTGTGTGACTTGTGAAAATGGATCCTATTGATAGTATAGAGAATGGTCTGTCATCTCGAGAGAGATGGTTCTACCTCGTCTGATATTCATTAGAATATCTGGAGCACGGAATCCATAGAATAGATCAAGAAACATTAGCACTATGATTCATACCTAACTATTCAGACCTCGCGACCGCACTCAAAAAAATACAATATAGTTCGAATCAGAGATCGAAGGGTTTTTCTTCCTTCAAATGCTTGTGGTTTTTTAAACCAAAGGACAAATGTTTCTTTTGATTTTTAGTCATTACATCGATTCTAAGTGATGATCAAATGGTTCTTACTCTAAGGAACCTTTGAGCTTAGCTTGGGGCTTTATTGACTCATCGTGGTTCTAGTATGAATCTGAGGTTTCAATCGATTCTGTAGGGTCTCAACAAGAGAATTCCTATCAAAAAAAAAAAAAGACAATCCACACTCACTACAAATAAAAAGAAAAAAAAATAGGGAAAGAGAAGATTCAAGAGGCCTGTAACGATCAACATAAATAGGAATGAGCCGGCTTGATATTTTGGCATTAGCATCAGAACAAAGAAGCGCTTCGGGGTTTTTTGTCCTTCGTATCTTACGAGAAGATCGAATCTAGGATTCAAAATTCAGAAATTGAAAAATCTCTATCCGCTACAAACTGTTTGTAGGTGTTTCCACTTGAGCTGTACGAGATGAAATTCTCATATACAGTTCTAAGAGGGGGAGCCCCCGTGGTTTACCTATCTCAATAAAGTATATGATTGGTTCGAAGAGCGTCTCGAAATTCAGGCAATTGCGGATGATATAACTAGTAAATATGTTCCGCCTCATGTCAACCTATTTTATTGTCTAGGAGGAATTACGCTTACTTGTTTTTTAGTACAAGTAGCTACGGGGTTTGCTATGACTTTTTACTATCGTCCGACCGTTACCGAGGCTTTTGCCTCTGTTCAATACATAATGACTGAAGCTAACTTTGGCTGGTTAATCAGATCAGTTCATCGATGGTCGGCAAGTATGATGGTCCTAATGATGATCCTGCACGTATTTCGTGTGTATCTGACCGGTGGATTTAAAAAACCCCGTGAATTAACTTGGGTTACAGGGGTGGTTCTGGCTGTATTAACCGCATCGTTTGGTGTAACTGGTTATTCCTTGCCTTGGGACCAAATTGGTTATTGGGCAGTGAAAATCGTGACAGGTGTACCTGAAGCTATTCCTATAATAGGATCACCCGTGGTCGAGTTATTACGAGGAAGTGCTAGTGTGGGTCAATCTACTTTGACTCGTTTTTATAGTTTACACACTTTTGTATTACCTCTGCTTACTGCCGTATTTATGTTAATGCACTTTCCAATGATACGTAAACAAGGTATTTCTGGTCCTTTATAGAGAAGAGAGTTCCTAGATATTTGGAATCAATCCTATATCATTTTGGGTAGGAACAATCCTATTTTATTGCTACAAATATGGATTATTGAATAAAAAGAATCAAAAAAATAAGACATTTATTTAGATATTTCCCTTCAACTCTGCAATATTTTATTATTTCATTTATCTGATATAATATGAATAGTTGATGTGGATTTTCCGAAGAGAAGATGGATTATGGGAGTGTGCGACTTGAACTATTGATTGGCCTGTGCAGATCTATGTATATGAGTTTATCCGCCACATTGGAATTTCCAACCAAATGTGTCTCTTTTCTAACCACCGCGTAAGCCTCATATAGAGAGGAGGCTGGTTCGCTCGAGGAGAATTTTTCTATGATTAGAACCGAATCATGTCGTGCATTAATACAACAGGCTTCGTAAGATCCAGTAGAGTAAGTGATGCCAATCCAAATTCTGTGCTATCTATTTCACTTCCTTAACTTAATAGTATGGAAATGCATTCATTTCCGTTGCATCGATTCCGATCTATGTATGGTACTATCGGAGTGAAACAAGGGATCTAAAGAAGAACCTAGGCTAGACTAGATTAGTAACAAGGAAATCCTTCGTATGTAAGAAGACTCGAAAGATTTTTGGGATAGACACAATCACAAGGTATGAGACGACCCAAAAAGCACTGGATCATGATCCAATTTGTAAGCCTACTTGGGTATTGAGCATTTGCTTGTAAAAATGAAATTCTTTGCAATGGATAGTTGACAACTCCAGAAAGAAAATGGAATCCGGTAAATCTTTATCTTACATACAGTCCTAGATGTGTGGATCTGGATAAGATATAGAAAATATCTATTTTCTATAAGATATCGAATATATATATTTTCTAGGGATCTCTTTGCTTCCTTTGATTCTTGCTCGAGCCGGATGATAAAAAATTATCATGTCCGGTTCCTTCGGGGGCTGGATCCATATGAATTCGCCTATCCCAATAACAAAGAAACCGGACTTAAATGATCCTGTATTAAGAGCGAAATTGGCGAAAGGGAT